CAAGAATAGATAAGACGAGATTCGCCCCCCCCCCATATATTTAATCCCTTCCCCTATAAAGAAACAGGCAACGCCGACCCCGTTTGTAATTCCATCAATTATATGTCTATCAAAAAATGGAATCAGTTCGGCTAACCTTCTTATACCCACAGTAAAAATCTTAGTATAAAAAATATCTATGTAACCGCGATTATATGACCAATTGTATATCACATTTTTTACTTGGTCCAAGAGAATCCTCTTGGGTCCCTTCTTTACAAATGAATTGACTAAGTCCAAATTCTGAAGAGATGAATAAACAGATCCATATAAAATGGATGCTATAAATAATCCCAAAAGGGCTATACTTACCGAAAAAACTGCATTTTTCAAAAAATCATACCAATCCGAGGAATCATTCGAATTTGGATGGAAAAAATTAGTAGACGGAGTTAACCATTTCGATAATAGATCAAAATCTATATCTATTACTCCTGGATCAAAATGAATTCCGATTGATCCAACGAAAAAAGTAAATAGTACCAATCCAAGCAGAGGAAATAACATAGTATTGTCCGACTCGTGAGGATAGGTGTAAGTGTATTTATTTTTAAAGTAAGTACTAAAGTATCGTATTCCATTTTTTACATTATCATCGATTTGATATGTATCTTTTGAAAAAAAGGAGACCTTATTATTCTTATTCGTTGTTGATAAAGTTGATAAAAGTAAATTTCTATTGACTGCTTTAGGTGCTTCTTTTCCCCATAAAGATATTGAATAGAAAGAACTGTTTTTAGTGGTACTGTAATTTTGAAAATGGATGCGCAAATGTCCATCAAAGGTAAGTAAATACATCCGAAACATATAAAATGCAGTTAATCCTGTTGTGAAGGAAGCTATTATTGCAAAAATTGGTGAATACAACCAACTATCATTAAGAATTTCATCTTTGGACCAAAAACAAGCAAGAGGTGGAATACCACAAAGAGAGAGTGTACCTAATAAAAAAGTAATTCTTGTAATTGGAACATATTTTGTTAAACCGCCCATAAGAACCATATTTTGACTTTTATCCGGCGAATATCCAACAATAGGTTCCATTGAATGAATAATAGATCCAGATCCCAAAAACAATAAAGCTTTCGAATAGGCATGAGTGATCAAATGGAATAAAGCGGCTCGATAAGAACCTATACCCAGAGCTAACATAATATAACCCAATTGAGACATTGTAGAATAAGCTAAACTTCTTTTAATGTCTCTTTGAGCAAGAGCCAAAGTAGCTCCTAATAGTACTGTTATTACGCCTATTAAAGAAATGAGATTCATTATGTAAGGTATAACTATGAAAAGAGGAAGAAGCCGAGCTACAAGAAAAATTCCCGCAGCTACCATAGTAGCAGCATGTATAAGAGCCGAAATGGGAGTGGGTCCTTCCATAGCATCAGGTAACCATATGTGAAGGGGGAATTGCGCAGATTTAGCAACTGCACCGACGAATAAAAAAGAAGCACACAGAGTAGCAAATAAAGAATCTACTCCATTATTATGAACCAAGTTATTAACTATTTCGAACAAATCCCGAAATTCTAAACTACCAGTTATCCAATAAAGTCCTAAAATTCCTAATAATAAACCAAAATCTCCTATACGATTGGTTACAAAAGCCTTTTGACAAGCGCTTGCTGCAATCGGTCGTGTGAACCAAAAACCTATTAGTAAATACGAACACATTCCTACAAGTTCCCAAAAAATATAAATTTGTATCAAATTGGAACTAGTAACCAATCCCAACATAGAAGTATTGAAAAAACTCATATAAGCAAAAAATCTCAAATATCCTTGATCATGAGACATATAATTGTCACTATAAATAAGAACCATGATTCCAACAGTAGTAATTAATATTGACATAATAGAAGTAAGTGGATCGATCAAGTGTCCGAACTCTAAAGAAAAATCATTATTGACGGTCCAAGACCATAGATATTGATAGATAAAATTTCCATTTATTTGCTGAATAGACAGATTGGCCGAAAACACCATAGCTATACTTAGCATCAAAATACTCGGAAAAGCCCACATACGACGAATATTTTTGGTTGCTGCGGGAATAAGCAGAAGTCCAAATCCTATTAACATTGTAACTGGAAATGGAAGAAAAGGTATTATCCATGCATATTTATATGTATGTTCCATAAAAAAAAAAAACAAATTTTCATCTTTTTTCTTATAATTGTAATAGTTTCCGATTCACCAATTCTTATCGCTTTTGAAAGGAACAATAAAAAAATCAACAAAAAAAGATATAAAAACCTCAATTTTTTTTTTTATTTTAAATTATTCTGACTTTTGTTAGATCTTAGATATTGGAAATATTCAAAAAGTTACACAATTGGTTGGTCAAATGATATGACCAAACAGTTAGGTAAGAGTAATTACTTAGTTATTAACTTTATTAATTAAAGAAAGTAAAGAAAGTATTTATTAAAATGGGAAATGTAAGATTTTGAATCATTCTATGACTATACTACTATTCCATTTTAGCAATATGTAACCATATCATATACTATAGACTATAGTATAGTTAAGTAAAAACAATTATACCAAAACAGTAGAATATGGATCGTAGTATGCATCAATAAATCGACTCAAAAAAAAAGACCTAGTTATTCTATTTATTTGTAGTAAGTACCTAATTTTTTGCGGAACTGATTGATTGGGTTCCAATCCAATAAGAAAGTTCTTATAATACTCCTTACTTCGTATAGAACTGAAATAAAAAATAACAAAAAATGGAAGTACCTCTTCTTAGGTAACGGAATGTCTTGTTTAACATATTAACTACTGCCAGTTGTAGTTAAAGTTTGAACTTAAATTATAGACACGGTACTATGAGCTTATTCAATTACAACTAAATTACAACTAATATAATAGTCAGAAAAATTTCTTTTCAAATTTTACTTTTTTTTTTTCATTTTTTCCCCAGTGTATTATATATGTGACATGCGTGTATATTATATATTTATATATAAATAATATATTTGTATTGTATGTTATGAAAGAAAAAACTATTATCGACGGAATTAAGTACAGAAAATGTCTAAAAAGAACGATCTATTTTGAGCAATACATGTCTTTCACATACAACAATAAAAATGAGTAACTCTTTTTTTTGAATGGCAGTTCCAAAAAAACGTACTTCTATATCAAAAAAACGTATTCGTAGAAATATTTGGAAGAAAAAGGGAAATTTAGCTGCAATAAAAGCTTTTTCTTTAGCAAAGTCAGTTTCTACCGGAGATTCAAAAAGTTTTTTTGTGCAACAAACAACAGGTAATAAAATCTTGGAATAATCTGAATTTTCATGGCTATAAGAACTTCCAATTTTAGAATATGAATAATTCCCATTAACTAGTGTATTGAACTCCTCAAGATTAGTTAGAACTAGTGGCTATGATATGTAGAATAAGAATTCCTCTGTACGCCGGGTCTAGTTCTAAGTATTATTATTTTTTTTTTTATTCTTGTTTTTATTTTATTAATTATTAGATTTCATATTGTTAAATTCGTGAGATGGGTTTTTTCCTATTAATTTTCTTTTCACAATAGAAAAATCTTTGTTCATTCTATTTTTCTATTGTGAAAAGAAAATTCAATTAAAATTGTGATGAAACTCTTTTTTTTTTTTTCATTTATCTTATCTGATTTCGCGGATTCAAAATAAATAAAATAAATAAAATAAAGAAAAAAAAAAAATAGAAAAAGGGGACAATTCTTAGTTTCTATCTCGACTGAAAACAAAACTTTCAAATTTCAAGTGTTTCGGAATAACTTAGTATATAAATAGTACGTAAAAGTTGATTGTTAAAATTGAACTTATGACGATACGAACTAAGAATTTTTGATGAAAATTCAAAGATGAATTTAAAAGAGCTCTTATTCATCAGTTCTAATGTTTCTTAAACTATATTGAATCCTAGAATCTAGATCTAGACGATTCAACATGAATTGACTATACTTATTTCAAGTAAGCCGCTATGGTGAAATCGGTAGACACGCTGCTCTTAGGAAGCAGTGCTAGAGCATCTCGGTTCGAGTCCGAGTGGCGGCATACTCTAAAAGAGATACAATGGATCCTATAATGTATTTAATTCCCGATTTCAATTCTGTAATGGGACCCCTTTTATGTATGATATTTGTGACTTTAGAACATATATTAACTCATCTCTCTTTTTCGATCATTTCAATTGTGATTACGATTCATTTAATGACCCTATTAATCCACGAAATCTGGGGGTTACGTGATTCATCAGAAAAGGGAATGATAGCTACTTTTTTCTCTATAACAGGATTATTAGTTATTCGTTGGATTTCTTCAAGACATTTTCCATTAAGTAATTTATACGAGTCATTAATCTTCCTTTCGTGGAGTTTTTCCATTATTCATATGATTTCCAAGATATGGAATCATAAAAATGATTTAAGCGCAATAACCGCCCCAAGTGCTATTTTTACCCAAGGTTTCGCCACATCGGGTCTTTTAAGTGAAATGCATCAATCGTCAATATTAGTACCTGCTCTACAATCTCAGTGGTTAATGATGCACGTAAGTATGATGTTATTGAGTTATGCAGCTCTTTTATGTGGGTCGTTATTATCAGTTGCTTTTCTAGTCATTACATTTCGAAAAAGCATCGATATTTTTTGTAAAAACAAAATTTTCTTAATTAAGTCATTTTTCTTTGGCAAGATCGAATACGGGAACGAAAAAAAAAGTATTTTAAATAAACACACTTCTCTTCTTTCATTCCGAAATTATTACAAATATCAATTAACTCAACGTTTGGATTATTGGGGTTATCGTGTCATTAGTTTAGGATTTACCTTTTTAACCATAGGTATTCTTTCTGGAGCAGTATGGGCTAACGAAGCATGGGGATCTTATTGGAATTGGGACCCCAAAGAAACTTGGGCATTTATTACTTGGACCATATTCGCGATTTATTCACATACTAGAACAAATCAAAGTTTGCAAGGTACAAATTCGGCACTTGTAGCTTCTATAGGATTTCTTATAATTTGGATATGCTATTTTGGGATCAATCTATTAGGAATAGGTCTACATAGTTATGGTTCATTCACATTAACATCTAATTGAATAAAGGAATACATAAGAACATCGTCCCATATATAACGAAAATTTGTGCGAGTTTTTGAGAACCCTTTGAATCATTTGAATCACAAGGAATCATATTCAAAGGGTTCTCAAAAACTCGGAATACATCTTATTACAATTCTAATTCACTAAATGATTTCAAAAATATGAAAATAAAAAAAAAATTCTAAGACTTTGCTTTCTGTCTCATTAATGAAAACTATCTATGAAAATAATTAGATAGGATAACTTGTACCTTGTCAACTGACAGCGAGAGAACGAAATCAGGATAAATACCAATCCCTATTACGGGTAAAAAGATACAGATCGAAACAAATAGTTCTCGTGGTCCAGAATCCACAAAATTGGAGTTTAGAACATTGAATAGTTTGTATCCGTAGAACATCTGACGTAACATAGATAATAAATAAATAGGAGTTAATATCATTCCAATTGCCATTACAAAGATAATTAGCATTTTGGACATTAAAAGATATTTTGGGCTAGTAATTATTCCCCAAAATACTACTAATTCCGCAACAAAACCACTCATTCCTGGCAATGCAAGAGAAGCCATCGAGAAACTACTAAACATGGTAAATATTTTTGGCATTGGGATGGATATCCCCCCCATTTCGTCGAGATAAACAAGACGTGTTCTATCACAACTCGTTCCTACCAAGAAAAAAAGTGCAGCACCAATAAATCCATGAGAGAGTATTTGTAAAATGGCTCCGTTCAGTCCCATGTCAGTTATAGAACCATTTCCTATAATTATGAAACCCATGTGAGATACGGAAGAATAGGCTATTCTCTTTTTTAAATTGCGTTGACCAAGAGAGGTTGAAGCTGCATAGATTATTTGTATTGTCCCTACTATCACCAACCAGGGAGAAAATATAGAATGGGCGTGCGGTAATAATTCCATATTGATCCGAATCAATCCATATGCTCCCATTTTTAATAAGATTCCGGCTAGAAGCATACATGTACTGTAATGCGCTTCTCCATGAGTATCTGGTAGCCATGTATGTAGGGGTATAATCGGCGATTTGACAGCATAAGCAATAAGGAAGCCCAAATATAATATTATTTCTAATGTTACAGGATATGACTGATTAGCTAATCTTTCAAAATCCAATGTCGGTTCGTTGGAACCATATAAACCCATACCTAGAACTCCTATTAAGAGAAAAATGGAACCCCCCGCAGTGTACAAAATAAACTTTGTAGCCGAGTACAAACGTTTCTTTCCTCCCCACATGGATAAAAGTAAGTAAACAGGAATTAATTCTAACTCCCACATGATGAAAAAAAGTAAAAGGTCTCGAGAAGAAAATAATCCTATTTGACCGCTGTACATTGCTAACATCAGGAAATAGAACAATCGCGAATTTCGAGTAACAGGCCAAGCTGCTAAAGTAGCTAAAGTAGTGATAAATCCTGTCAGTAAAATAGGTCCTATGGAAAGTCCATCGATTCCCAGTCTCCAGTGAAAATCAAAAATATTTATCCATTTAAAGTCCTCCTCCAGTTGAATTAATGGATCGTCCAATTGGAAATGATAACAGAACACATAGGTTGTTAGAAGGAGCTCTAAAAAGCATATACTTATAGTATACCACCTAAAGACCTTATTCCCCCTATGAGGAAGAAAAAAAATTGAAGAACCCGCGAATATCGGCAAAACTACAAGTATTGTTAACCAAGGGAAATAACTCGTGATAAAGACAAGATGCGTTTTGACCAAAAAACCCGTGCTCGAAATAATATATTTTCTCGAGTACGGGTTTTTCTCGGTAAAAAGGAATCAAATGATTCAAGTGGAGTTTTTTATATTATAACGTATCAATAAGATAGACCCATGCTGCGAGTTGTTTCATGCCATAAATAAACACGGACACTCAAAAAATCTGTTGGACAAGCGGATTCACATCTCTTACAACCTACGCAGTCCTCGGTTCTTGGCGCAGAAGCAATTTGCTTAGCTTTACATCCGTCCCAAGGTATCATTTCCAATACATCTGTGGGGCAGGCTCGTACACATTGAGTACACCCTATACATGTATCATAAATTTTTACTGAATGTGACATTGGGTCTATAAATTCCAGTTTTGAACATAAAAAATTTTCGATCTGGTAAAGTAAAATCGGTAGTAAAGTAAACAAATTATATATTTATATTGTAGACACCAGACGAATCAATGATTTATCAAAAAAATCTTAACTTAAGAATCAATAGATTTCTAAATCTGTTCGTGAGAAAGGACCAAGAAACTTTGATTTCCGTTTCAACAACCATGATCATACGAGTCACACATGTGACTTCACATTGGCCAACAGATTGTCAATATTTCAATAGTAATATTGAAATATATTACTATAAAAAATATAAAAAAAAAAAAAAAATTATATAATTTTCAATTTGTATATATATATTATGTCTTTATTTATATGATATACTAATTATTGACTAATTTTTCAACAAATTCGATTGATTGATACGAGTTGATTTTCTGTTACGATAGATCGACGAAACAATAGCTAGCCCAATAGCTGCTTCCGCGGCCGCAATGGCTATAACAAAGATTGAGAAAATGTCTCCTTTTAATTGGCGACTATCAAATATATCTGAAAATGTTACGAGATTAATATTAACCGAATTTAGTATAAGCTCAAGACACATAAGTGCTCTAACCATGTTTCGACTTGTGATCAGTCCATAGATACCGATAGAAAATAAATAGATGCTCAAAAAAAGTACATATTCGAACATCATCGACTAACTCCTCATCAACAATCTCGATTCATTTCAATATGAACAACAATTCAACCAATTTGGTTGACTAGAATCGAGCAATTACAGAAAAAAGAGGGTATTGGCAGTAAATTAAACTAAAAACTTTTCCTTTTTCATTTGATTTCGAATTTCTAATAATTTTGTTAATTCTAAGTATTTATTATTGACGAGCCGTAGTAATTGCACCTATTAAAGAAACTAAAAGAATTATAGAAATGAGTTCAAACGGAAGATAAAAATCTGTTGATAAATGAATTCCAATTTGTTGAACGTTACTTATAAGGTCCTGTTCTATAATCTGGTTTTTTCTTGTAGTCCAAATAATTCCGTACCATGACGTATCTAGGATAGTAGTAATTAGTGAAAAAAGAATACTTGTACAAACCAGTGAAGTGATCCCATCTCCTACAGTCCAAAGATAGGAATCGTTGGAATATTCTGAACCATTCATGAACATAACAGCAAATATGATTAAGACATTTATGGCTCCCACATAAATAAGGAGTTGTGCGGCAGCTACAAAATAGGAGTTCGATGGAATATAGAATAAAGATATACAAACAAGAACCAATCCCAACGAAAAGGCGGAATAAATTGGATTGGTAAATAATACTACTCCTAGACCTCCTAATATAAGAAATGATCCCAGAAATACTACAAGTATATCGTGTATTGGTCCAGGTAAATCCATTATGTATAACAGATAAATAAGTCGAAATATTTCATGACCTTACTAAATAGTCCAGGAAAAATAAGGGTGTTACCCTTATTTTTTTCTTTATATGATAGGTTCCTAATTGAATTAAATCTTAATATGGATTAATGTAGATATAGATAAAGTTATTAAAGTTATTGGCCAATCCTACTTTTTTTATCTGAAAGAAAAAAGAAAAGATTGGAATTTTCTATTTCGAAATCATCACGAAAACATATTCTTGGTTTAAATCAAAGAGTAATTCTCAACAATCAATAGTTATTATTTATAGTTATTATTTGTAGTTTCTGAACAATCAAAATAAAAGAGGCTTGGATCCTTTATATAAAAAAAAAATCTTAGTAATCGGTAATCGTTCTTGAATCAAGGAGTTTATCTTTGTCTATTTTGATTTGGGTCGAATTCATAACTGTTTGAATTGTGTAATCTCCAATTACTGACATTGGTAACCGACCCAATGCAATTTGATTATAATTCAATTCGTGGCGATCATAAGTAGAAAGTTCATACTCTTCAGTCATCGATAAACAGTTTGTTGGACAATACTCGACGCAGTTACCACAAAATATACAGACCCCAAAATCAATACTATAATTAAGCAATTGTTTTTTTTTAATATCTTTTTCAAATCTCCAATCAACAACGGGTAGATCTATGGGACATACACGAACACATACTTCACAAGCAATACATTTATCAAATTCAAAGTGTATTCGACCGCGGAAACGCTCTGATGTGATCGATTTTTCATAAGGATATTGAATAGTTACAGGTAAACGATTTGTATGGGATAAGGTAATTATGAAACTTTGACCAATGTACCTTGCAGCTCGTATTGTTTGTTGACCATAATTTATGAACCCGGTCACCATAGGGAACATATTGTGGATCTCCGTGAATAAATTGATGTTTCTTTCTCTTGTTTAAGATTGGTTATGAATCTAGAATATCGTTATTTTCTTCTTTTATTTATATTATTTATAGTGAAACAAGTTGGGAAGAAGTTGTCAATAATAGATTACCCAGGGAAATAGGTAACAGAAATTTCCATCCAAGATTTAATAGCTGATCCATTCTCATCCTCGGTAAAGTCCATCTTGCTGTGATAGGAATGAACAGAAACAAATAAGCTTTAGCTAATGTAATAAATATATCAATTGTCATTCCAAAGACTCCGGCCATTTTATTTATTCCGAAAAGTGCAGGAATAGATATGTACGGAATAGAGAAATTCCACCCACCTAAATAAAGAACTGTTATAAATAATGAAGAAACTAATAAATTTAGGTAAGAAGCAAGGTAAAATAAAGCGTATTTAATACCTGAATATTCTGTTTGATAACCTGCTACTAATTCCTCCTCTGCTTCTGGTAAATCAAAGGGTAATCTCTCACATTCTGCTAGAGAAGAAATTAGAAAAACTACAAACCCTATAGGCTGACGCCACAGATTCCATCCCCAAAAACCATATTTTGACTGCGCCTCAACTATATCAACTGTACTTAAACTGTTAGATAATCATAGTCGATAATAACATCACTGTTCATATCGCTATTTCAAAACCGTACATGAGACCTCTGCTTCATACGGCTCCTCTACGGCCACAAATAAATGTAAGGACTTGTTTGGTAGTATCGTCATCTTTATTTATATAGTAAATATACACCGGGAGTCCCAAATTAGACCAATGAAATTCCGTTTGCTAGAATAAAAAGGTGCTTCTGAATTGATCTTATCCGTTAGAATTTCTATTTATCTTTGTTCGGTAATAACTTAATCCTTCAATAAAATACTCGTTATATCAATAAATATGTTCTATCAATAACTATAAAGAATTAGAACGAATTGGGCATTAATTCCAAATTTTATTTATGATAAGAATTCTATATGTATAGATTATAGATATGGATGGAGAAAAGAAAGAAAAAATAAAGATCTTTTTTATTTTAATTTCTTATTTATTCATTTTCTTTTTTTGCATCCCGTTTCTTTTGTTCCTGTTCTTCTTTCTCAGAGGAAGGGGTACTCTGAAAAAAAAAAAAGAAATATAAATAAAGGATTAATTCGTTTTTGATAGTCATTTCTTTAATCAGTGAATAAGAGCATACTCTAGATCGGAATCATGGGGAAGTACTGCTTGGTCATTTCTACCAACTTAAAGTCCTCATTATGATTCGTTTTATCCAAAGTTTTATGCAAAAATACCTTTTTTTGCTACCTTACATTATCTCCATTACTAATCTTTTGTGTACCTTGGTGTTCCTAACTGTCCACTGATTTTTGATTGATCCCCGGTATGGTAATACATATAAGACAGTAGTAGAAACCCCATACGGTCGATCTTTTGTACCCGCTTCAAGATATGATAATTAGTCAAAGAATCTTAATCTTGGGGTAAACAGTTTACACTGCTTGTGTTTATTATTCTTGTACATAGGGAATGAGATTTGACCTTCTTACTGCAAATTTATAAGCAGTTTTATTTTACTCATATAACTATCTAGTTTAACTCATCGACCCTAATGATGAATAAAAAATGAAAATATCCATTCAATATATTCAACCTCTTTACTTTATTTCTAGCGAGGAGGGAAAATAATCATGTTCCAACGAATCACACGTAGAGATATTGATAACACACATAGAGTTAATGGTATTTCATAGCTAATAGATTGAGCAGCAGCCCGTAGACCACCTGAAAAGGAATATTTATTGTTCGATCCATATCCTGACATAAGAAGTCCAATAGGAGCAATACTTGAAATGGAGATCCATAAAAAAACACCTATACTGAGATCGGCTAAAACAAGGCGAGACTCAAAAGGGATTACTAAATAACTTAGTAGAACTGATATGACCGCTATAGGCGGTCCCACGCTAAACAAACGAATATCTCCTCTAGATGGGAGGAGGTCCTCTTTAAAAAGTAATTTGGTCCCATCTGCTAGAGCTTGAAGAATTCCTAACGGGCCGGCATATTCAGGCCCAATACGTTGTTGTATTGCTGCAGATATTTCTCTTTCTAACCACACAATTACTAGTACCCCTATAGTGATTCCCAATATAAGGGTGAAAATAGGAACAAAGATCCATATGAGTCCATAGACTTCTTTTAAGGATTCCGATCTAGAAAAAGAATTGATAGCTTGTACTTCTACTTCTGTCGTATCAATTATCATTTCAACGATCAACTTCTCCCATAATGATATCTATACTACCTAGTATCGTCATGATATCGGCCAATTTCATTCTTTTAACTAGTTGAGGGAGAATTTGCAAATTGATGAAACCCGGTGGACGAATTTTCCACCTCCAGGGGAAAACACTACTGTCTCCTATCAAAAAAATTCCTAATTCTCCTTTTGGGGCTTCTACTTTCACATAAAGTTCTTGTTTCGACAATTCAAAATTGGGTGAAAGTTTTTTAGTAATAAATCTATATTCAAAATTAGTCCATTCGGCATTTTTTGCTCTATCAAAGCGTCGGACTTCTAAATTTTCATAGGGCCCCCCAGGAATTCCTTCTAGAGCTTGTTGAATAATTTTTATAGATTCTTTCATTTCACCGATTCGTACTAAATAACGAGCTAGTGAATCTCCTTCTTTTTGCCATTGGACTTCCCAATCAAATTTATTGTAACACTCATAACGATCAACTTTACGAAGATCCCATTGGATTCCAGAAGCTCGTAACATCGGTCCTGATAAACCCCAATTTATTGCTTCCTCTCCACCAATAATGCCCACTCCCTCAACCCGTTCCAAAAAAATAGGATTCCGCGTAATAAGCTTTTGATATTCAACAATTCCTGTTAAAAAATAATCGCAGAAATCTAAACATTTATCTATCCATCCATAAGGTAGATCAGCAGCGACTCCCCCAATACGGAAATAATTATGCATCATTCGCATACCCGTAGCAGCTTCAAATAGATCATATAACAATTCCCTTTCTCTGAAAATATAGAAAAAGGGGGTTTGTGCACCGATATCCGCCATAAAAGGTCCAAGCCATAACAAATGAGAAGCTATACGACTCAATTCCAGCATAATTACTCTAATGTAACTGGCTCTTTTAGGTACTTGAACACTTTCCAATCGTTCTGGTGCATTTACTGTTATTGCCTCTGTGAACATAGTGGCTAAATAATCCCACCGTGTTACATAAGGCAAATATTGTATAATTGTTCGATTTTCCGCTATTTTTTCCATCCCTCTGTGTAAATAACCCAATATGGGTTCACAGTCAATAACATCTTCACCATCGAGAGTAACGATTAGTCGAAGAACACCATGCATTGATGGGTGGTGAGGGCCCATGTTAACTATCATGAGATCTTTTCTTGTAGCCGGTAAAGTCATATCTTTTCTTCCTTAATTCATTATTCCATGAATTTCTCAAAATGAGATTCATCAAAATGAAAAATCTAATAACTACTATTAACTAATAACTAAAGAAAAAAATGCAAACCAATCTTAAAATTAACGGGTTTTTGATTCCCGAATACCCAACTGACTAATTAATTTCTTATAACGTACTCTATTTTTCTTTGACAAATAATCCAGCAGACGTTGACGTTTTCCCAGAATTTTTCGTAGACCCCTTCGCGATAAAAAATCTCTTTTATGTAATTCCAAATGTAAAGTAAGTCCCCGTATCTTATCGGTGAAACTGAATACTTGAAATTCAACAGATCCGCAGTTTTTTTCTTTTTCTTGTCGAATAGCCGAGATGAATGAATTTTTGACCATAAAAAACAATTTTTTTCTTTTCCGTGGATTTTACCGATCAGGAAAAATAATAATTATTATTATACTAGTTATTTGAATCTAGTACACAAAAATTTAGATTTCTTCATATACACTATTTTAATTCATTCTTATTTTATTTAAATAAAATTTATTTTATTCTATCCAAATCAAATTGCAAATTTGATTTGGATAGAATAGAAGGGGATGATACATTTATGCATTCACAAACACGAAAGAGAATTCTTTTTTTACCTAACTAAAAAAAATATTCTGTCGATTTATTCCTAGATCCAATTGATACGTAATTTAATCGGTATCGTGTACCAGAATGTAATATAGCGTATGTGTATATATTTCGGTTTTATCTACTGAATATGTCATGCGATAGATATATAGGAAATATTTCCTATTAACTAATTTTGAATCGCGGATACATATATATTCTTGACATACTGAAATGACTGCCGTTATTGGTATCAAACCAATAACGATTCATACAAGCTAAATCTTCTAATCGATAATTGGGCCAAAGAAACAATTTGAATTTAATGAATTTATCTGTTTCCGTACTAAGATGCTTTTCCTCGTTCAAAAATTGTCCACTGTTTTTTATGTTGTTTTGATTGCAAAATATTGTATTTCTATCCACAACATTCCAATTCTGGTTCCGGTAATTGAAACAAATTAGAATTCTCAATTCTCTACGACGTCTGGGAGATAGAATATTTTCAGGAACAAGGAAATCATAATAATTTTTGTTTCTATTCACAAGCATATTGCTGTTTTGTGCAACGGATCCATCAAGATTCTTTTTATCAACATATCTATTTTTTATTATGCATTTTCCATTAGTTTGGTGCTTATTCTTATCAACCAATGAAATACTTATGGTTTGGTATATAATATATTTTCCATCCCTTTTCATAGATAGACGAATTGGCTCGATAATAAATATTCCCCTTTTTATCAATTCTGTAAGAGTTAGGTCTTTCTGAATCAACATTGCATCCAGATGCATCTCTCCTCTTTGAATTGAGGATATAGCAATTTCCCTTGGATCTATCAGTCTAAGTAGAAGACAATATACCTGGATATTACTGATCATTCTTTGATTCAAGGGATCATCCCATCTTAATTGAAAAAGAAAATACTTTTTCACGAAGAAATCCAGTTCTGCTTCTTTCTTGCTCTTGTATTGTTTTTTCTTTCTACCCCTTTTAATGTTTGTTCCTGTGTAATCTTCTTCAACATCTTTCTTTTTGTTTTGTTTTCGTAGATCTGATACAAGATCCCCTTGGCCTTGTTGTTCATTTTTTTTTTTATTTACGTCGATCTTTTCACTTTGACTAATATTTTCATTTCTATTAAAATGAAAAATAAGCAATTTGATTGGTATGATCCACGGTTTAATCTTATACGCATCAAAAAGTCGCACAAATTCTGGGAAAAACCAGGGTTCTAGATTTGATATGGTACGATATAACCTTTCTTGATTCATTCCCATCCAATCAAAAAAGTTTTTTTTTTTAGAATTTTGAGTTTCCGTTTTAGCATTTTTATGAATCTTGGTATCGATATACGTATTGGTTGAGGTTTCAATATCGAGATTATTTCTAAGACAAAAATGGAGAATTCTATAATCAAAAAATTTTCTATCCAGATTTTTGTTCGTATCAATAATAGATCCTTTTTCTAGATAATCACTAATAGCTATACTTATCAATCCATAAAATGATTCGGATTGCAGTGTATTAAAATTATATGTCATTTTTTTGTCCTTTACTTCTAACGTTGATCCATAAATATATGAGTCCTTACTATCCCCATAATTTATATATTTATATGAAAAAAGATAATATCCATAATGTTTTTTCCATTTTTCTTTTTGACTCATCAACGAATCCACTGCATAGTAATTTTGTTTCATGTAATGAATTAATTGGTCTTTTTTATATAAATCCAATTTCATTGAGTCTTTCTTTTGAATCGTACGACATTGATTGACTCTATTTTGCCATTTTTTCGATATTAAGTAGGCCCACTTGGTCTGAGATAAATTGTATTGATAATGACCCCGTAACCAAATTTTCCATTTATTCATCCCATACTTATGAATTTTCTTATGCCTTGGTTTGGAATTAAATATTCCTTGTGTCGTACAATAATTCTTGATTATATCCCTAAGAAAAGGATGGGTGCCGTGATATTGAAGTACAGATCTCAAATGATAATTGTTAAGTAATTGATTTTGTGATAATTTGTAAAATACATATGCTTGAGACAAAGAAGATAAGTCACAATAAATATTAGAATTTTTATTACTAATATTAGTATTAGAAAACGACTTTTTTATAGTTGAAATAAAGTTCATTGTATTTTGATTTGGTTTCTCAACCCCTTCTTGGTTTGTTTCGTCGTTGTAAATGGATTTATTGATAATTTTTTTTGTTGATTCAAAGAAAAGTTGTGCATTGGTCCTTGGAATCTTAATAATACATAGTAATATATCCATGTATGTTTTTTCAATGAAGGATTTCATAAAATAATGCGATTTACGTATTAATCGGATATTTTTTCTTTTGAATATTTGCCAAATATCCTTTTGTGATTCCGATCTTTTATTTTTATCATCACAAGTTAGAACTATTTTTTTCTTGTCTTTTGTGATTCCTTTTATTTGAGCCTTAATTGTGATTATCTTATTAGCAAGATCTTTCATTTTTGTTTCTATGAGTGAATAATTTTCATTTACACAATTCATGGATCGAATTTGAATGGTCGATTCTTGGATAATATTATTATTTATATTGGAGTCTTTTCTGTTTTCATTTGTTTCATATACTTTCACCTTCCTCAATTTCAATAAGAAAATGGGGTTTACTTTTTCAAGTTCTTTCATTATTAGGTTTCTAACTAGAACTATTTTGGTGACCCATCTTGTTTTTTCTTTTGAAATCTTTAAAAATAATTTTATTCTTTCTTTGAAAGTCCTTATAACTTGAAAAAAATGCTTTTTCACTTTTATCATTTTTTTTTCGAGTTCTTGAAAAATGGGTTCAAAAAAAGAAGGTTGTTTTCGGGGAGACCCAAAAGGCAGTTCTGCTTCCCTTCCCCAGACTGTTAAAAAACAAAAATTGTCTTTTTTCTCTTTTTTACTCATTTTCTGATCTCTATGATGAGATCGTATTTTAGATCTTCGCCAAGGTTTCAGACAGAAAGGAAATAGAATCTTTATCTGAATACCATCTGTTAACCAGTTTTGAGGAAATTCTGTTTCTGATAATTGAACACCATTATAGGTACATTTAACATGCATTTCTCTATTCCATTCCTTCAAATCCTCGTACCACTCGGGGAATTGCAATAATAACATACGACCAATATTTTTAGCTATTATCAATAAGGGTAATATAACGTATTTTCTAAGAAAAGATTGGGTTACTAACATTAAACCTCTTATTGCTTGAGTAAATAAAAAGGTATCCCAAGCTTCTGATATTGCTATTCGTTCATTTTCCTCTTCTTTCTCTTCATTTGTTTTCTCTTTTGTTTCTTCCTCCTCAAAATAAGAAATTTGTAATTCTGGGTTTCCCCCTACCCAATTCCTAAAAATGAGATGAATCATTTCAGAGATATCAAAAAATGAAAAACAAAATGTTTTGTCTATTCGATCCAAAAAAACTGGAGAATGCACGTTTGCTTGAAATATTTCCCAAGTAATTGTTTTACGTCTTTGAGCACGCATGGATCCTTTGATTATACCTCGTCGAAAATCTGATTGTTGTGAGTAACGTATCAAAGCCACTTCCTCTTCTTCATCACTAGTGCTAGTATAATTATTATTACCACTGGAATTAGTACTCTGATCATCAGTATAAATTACCACACGCTTGCCTTTTCTTGAACGAATTTCAGAATCCTCCGTTGATTCTTCTTCATTTTCTTCTTCCTCTTCTTCCGGATCGTCTGTCAATTTGTATGACCATCGAGAAACCCTTTTACTGATTTCTTCCATTCCAATAGATTTCTTTCTAATTGTTGTTAGATCGTTTGGATCAGTTGTAATTACATCAAATAAAAATGGAAAAGGTTT